TAATGTACTTATTCGATCTAATAAGTACCTCGTGTCAGAAGTGAGAAATTCTATGGCTCGAATCTTTAGTATTCTCTTATTTATTACCTGTGTCTACGATTTAGGCAGAATACCGTCACCCATCCTTACTAAGAAACTGAAAGAAACCTCAGAAACGAAAGAAAGAGGGGAAAGCGAGGAAGAAACAGATATAGAAATAGAAACAACTTTCGAAACGAAGGAGACTAAAGAGGAACAAGAGGGATCCACCGAAGAAGATCCTTCTCCTTCCCTTTTTTCGGAAGAAAAGGAGGATCAAGTTTATGAAACTTCTTATCCGGATGGGAATCAAGAAAATTCTACGTTAGAAATACTTCAAAATAAAGAAGAAAAAAACCTCTTCTGGTTTGAAAAACCTCTTGTGACTCTTCTTTTCGATTATAAACAAAGGAAGCGCCCTTTTCGATATATAAAAAATAATCGATTTGAAAACTCTGCTATAAAAACCGAAATTTCACAATATTTTTTTTACACATGCCGAAGTGATGGAAAACAACGAATATCTTTTACATATCCACCCAGTTTGTCAACTTTTTTGGAAATGATCCAAAGAAAGATGTTTTTATCTATAACAGAAAAAAAAAAAACTTCTGCGGAATTATATAATAATTGGATTGATACCAATAAACAAAAAGAAAACCATTTAAGCAACGAATTTCTAAATAGAATAGAAATTCTAGATCGAGGATTTCTTACTTTAGATGTACTCGAAAAAAGAATTAGATTGTACCTGTGTAATGAACAGACTCAAAAAGAATACTTGCCTAAAAAATATGACCCCTTCTTGAACGGACCTTATCGGGGAAAAATCAAATTTGATTTTTCCCCTTCAATTCTAAATAAAATTTCCACAAGAAATTCTATGGAAATTTTTTGTATAAATAAAATTCATGGTATCCTTCTTGCTACTGGTTATCAAGAATTTGAACAAAAAACAGCAATGGATATGCTTGATAAAAAATTATTATCAGCATCAAATTTCCATTTGAAAAAATTTTCTGTATTTCCAGAACCAGAACAAGGAAAAAAAATCAATTCAAAATCAAAAGATCAAACAAAATTTTTACAACTTTTATTCAATATAGTTATAAAAGATCCCAACGATCAAACAACCCGAAAAAAATCTGTTGGACTAAAAGAAATCAATAAAAAAGTTCCTCGATGGTCATACAAATTAATCAGCGATTTAGAATACCAAGAGGATGAAGATGCGACGGGGTATAATGAGATTCGTTCAAGAAAAGCCAAACGTGTAGTGATTTTTACTGATAATAACGAAAGTAATAATCCTGATCAAGCAGACGAGATATCTTTGATACGTTATTCGCAACAATCAGATTTTCGTCGAAATATAATCAAAGGCGCCGTGCGCGCCAAAAGGCGGAAAACTCCTATTTTGGAACCGTTTCAAGCAAACGCACACTCCCCTCTTTTTTTGGACAGAATAGACAAAGTCTTTTTTTTTTCTTTTGATATCTTCGGTCTGGCGAAATTCATTTTTAGAAATTGGATGGGGAAAAACACAGAATTCAAAATTTCGGATTATGTAGAGGAAGAAAGAAAAGAAAAAGGGAAAAAGGAGGTGGACAAAAGAGAAGAGAAAGCGCGGATAGAAATAGCGGAATCCTGGGATAGTATTCTCTTTGCTCAAGCAATAAGAGGTTTCTTATTATTAACCCAATCAATTCTTAGAAAATATATTATATTACCTTCATTGATAATAACTAAGAATGTTGGCCGTATGCTATTATTTCAATTTCCTGAATGGTCCGAGGATTTCAAAGATTGGAATAGAGAAATGTATGTTAAATGTACTTATAATGGTGTTCAATTATCCGAAACAGAATTTCCAAAAAACTGGTTAAAAGACGGCATTCAAATTAAAATCCTATTTCCTTTCTGTCTGAAACCCTGGCACGGGTCTAAGCAGGGATCCTCAGATAAAGATCCGATGAAAAACAAAGGGCAAAAAGCGGATTTTTGTTTTTTAACAATTTGGGGAATGGAAGCGAAACTTCCTTTTGGTTCTCCCCGAAAACGACCTTCTTTTTTTGAACCTCTTTTAAAAGAATTCCGAAAAAAAATTCGAAAATGGAAAAAGACTGGCTTTCTAGTTTTAAAAGAAAAAAAAAAGATCTTTCTAACATTTTCAAAAGAAAAAAAAAAATGGGTTATCAAACGTACTTTTTTTATAAAAAGAGTAATAAAAGAACTTTCAAAAAGAACTCTAATTCCATTATTTGGATTACAAGAAGTATATGAATCGATTGAAACTAAAAACGAAAAAGATTCGACAATCATTAATAAGAATCGGCCAGTTGATGAATCCTCCATTCAAATTCAATCTACAACTACAGATTGGACAAATTATTCACTAATTGAAAAAAAAACAAAAAACCTGGCTAATAGAACAAGAACAATCAGAAATCAAATAGAAAAAATAAAAATTACAAAAGACAAGAAAAAGGAATCTCTAACTTCAGAAATAAATATTATTCCTAAGAAAAAAAATTATAATGCTAAAAGATTCGACCAAAACATTTGGCAAATATTAAAAAGAAGAAATACTAGATTAATCCGTAAATCGAACTCTTTTATTAAATTTTTCAGCGAAAGGATCCGCGTGGATATCCTTCTATGTATTAGTAATATTCCCAGAATCAATACACAAATTTTTCTTGAATCAACAAAAAAAATTCTTAATAAATACATTTACAATAATGAAACAAATCAAGAAAGAATTGATAAAACAAATCAAAATACAATTGACTTTATAAAGTCAATTTCAAATAAGAATTCAAATTTTTTTTGTGACTTATTCTCCTTGTCACAAGCATATGTATTTTACAAAATATCCCAAACCCAAGTTATTAACTTGTATAAATTAAGATCCATCCTTCAATATCAAGATAGAACATCTCTTTTTTTTAAGAATGAAATAAAAGATTTTTTTGGAGTGGAGAGAATATTTCATTCCGAATTAAAACATAATAAACTTTTGAACTCTGGGCTGAATCAATGGAAAAACTGGTTAAGGGGTCATTATCAATACAATTTATCTCAAATTAGATGGTCTAGATTAGTACCACAAAAATGGCGAAATAGAGTGAATCCGCGTCGTATGGCTCAAAATAAAGATTTAAAAAGGGGGAGTTCTTATCAAAAAGAAAATGATTCTAAAGCGAATCCATTACCAAAGAAAAAAAAGAATTTTAAAAAACACTATAGATATGATCTTTTATCATATAAATTTATTAATTATGAAGATAAGAAGAATTCCTATATTTATGAATCACCATTACAAGTAAATAATAACCAAGAGATTTCTTATAATTACAACACACATAAACGTAAATTTTTGACTATGCTGAAAAGTATCTTTATCAATAATTATCCAGGACAAGATAATATTACGGATACGGGTTTTGAAAAAAATCCGAATAGAAAATATTTTGATTGGAGAATTCTCCATTTTTGTCTTAGAAATAAGATCGATATTGAGGCCTGGGTCAATATTGACACCAACAGTAATAAAAATACTAAGGCTAGTAATTATCAAAAGGTTGATAAAACAGATAAAAAAGCATTTTTTTCTATCACGATTCATCAAGATCAAGAAATCAACCCATCCAATAAAAAAAGATTTGATTGGATGGGAATGAATGAAGAAATACTAAATCGTCCGATATCGAATCTGGAACTTTGGTTCTTCTCCGAATTTTTACTACTTTATAATGCATATAAAAAAAAACCCTGGGTCATACCGATCAAATTACTTCTTTTAAACTTTACGGAAAATGGCAATGTTAGTGAAAATATCAAGGGAGAACAAAAAGGAGATTTTTTCAAATCATCGAATGAAAAAAAATTGGAAAATAAAGAAAAAAAAGAAACCGCAGGTCAAGGGGATGTTAGGTTGGTTCTCTCAAACCAAGAAAAAGGTATTGAAAAAGATTATACAAGATCAAAGATAATAAAACATAAAAAGAAAAAGAGTAATACAGAAATAGAACTAAATTTCTTACTAAAAAAGTATTTGCTTTTTCAATTGAGATGGGATGATTCTGTAAATCAAAGAATACTAAATAATATCAAGGTATATTGTCTTCTGCTTAGAGTGATAAATCCAAAAGAAATTACTATATCTTCTATTCAAGGAGGAGAAATGAGTTTAGATATAATGCTGACTCAGAAAAATTTATCTCTTGCAGAATTGATTAAAAAGGGGATTTTAGTCATTGAACCGATTCGTCTATCTGTAAAAAATGATGGACAATTTATTATGTATCAAACCATAAGTATTTCATCGATTCAGAAGAGTAAGCACCAAATTAATCAAAGATACGAAAAAACAAAATATGTTGATAAAAAAAGTTTTAAAAAATGCATTTCAAGGCATCGAAGAATAGCCGGAAATAGAAACAAAAATCATTATGATTTACTTATTCCTGAAAATATTTTATCGTCTAAACGTCGCAGAGAATTGAGAATTCTAATTTGTTTCAATTCAAAGAATAGGAATGGTATAAATAAAAATCCAGTATTTTGGAATGTGAATAACATAAAAAATTGCGATCAAGTTCTGGATGAACGCAAACATCGTGATAAAGATAAGTTAATTAAATTAAAATTCTTTCTTTGGCCCAATTACCGATTAGAGGACTTGGCTTGTATAAATCGCTATTGGTTTGATACCAATAACGGGAGCCGTTTCAGTATGATAAGGATCCGTATGTATCCACTATTTAAAATTGGATAATGTAATGGTATATTTTTTTCCTATATATCCTGTTCTATATCTGTTATATGAAAGCAAACAGAAAATGATGTATCAAAAGGACTCAACTGAATTTTATTATTTTGTGAATGCCACGATGAAATCGAAAATTGAGTCGATCGTTGATTAATTAGTTTTATTTAATAAAATTAGAAGTCCCAAATGAAATTCTGTATACCAGATTAAAATGGTCAATATTATTATTATTACTGATTAGTAAAATTCATATCTTAAAAAAAGATAAGGGGAGGCGGATTTCGTTTTATGGTAAAAAATTCAGTCATCTCAGCTATTTCGCAAAAAGAGGGATCCGTTGAATTTCAAGTATTCAATTTCACCAATAAGATACGAAGACTTACTTCACATCTGGAATTGCACAGAAAAGACTACTTATCTCAGAGAGGTCTACGGAAAATTCTAGGAAAACGTCAAAGGCTGCTGGCTTATTTGTCAAAGAAAAATAAAGTACGTTATAAAGAATTAATCGGTCGGTTGGATATTCGGGAACTAAAAACTCATTAATTTGAAGAACTTTAATTATTTGATTTATTAAATCTTGAATTTTGATGAATTTCTTTTCGTTTTCAGCAACTCATGGACAAATGAATCGGGGAAAAACTTATGAATGTACCAGTTAAAAGAAAGGACCTCATGATGGTAAATATGGGTCCTCACCACCCATCAATGCATGGTGTTCTTCGACTCATAATTACTCTAGATGGTGAGGATGTTATTGACTGTGAACCAATACTGGGCTATTTACACAGGGGAATGGAAAAAATTGCAGAAAACCGAACAATTATACAATATCTGCCTTATGTAACACGTTGGGATTATTTAGCTACTATGTTCACTGAAGCAATAACCGTAAATGCACCAGAGCGATTAGGAAATATTCAAGTACCTAAAAGAGCCAGCTATATTAGAGTAATCATGTTGGAGTTGAGTCGTATAGCTTCTCATTTATTATGGCTTGGTCCCTTTATGGCAGATATTGGTGCACAGACCCCTTTCTTCTATATTTTTCGAGAAAGAGAATTAATATATGATCTATTCGAAGCTGCCACCGGTATGAGAATGATGCATAATTATTTTCGTATCGGAGGGGTGGCTGCTGATCTACCTCATGGCTGGATAGATAAATGTTTTGATTTCTGTGATTATTTTTTAACAGGAGTTGCTGAATATCAAAAACTTATTACGCGAAATCCTATTTTTTTAGAGCGGGTGGAAGGGGTAGGCATTATTGGCGGAGAGGAAGCAATAAATTGGGGTTTATCAGGACCAATGCTGCGAGCTTCCGGAATACAATGGGATCTTCGTAAAGTAGATCGTTATGAGTGTTACGACGAATTTGATTGGGAAGTTCAGTGGCAAAAAGAAGGAGATTCATTAGCTCGTTATTTAGTCCGAATCAGTGAAATGACGGAATCTGTAAAAATTATTCAACAGGCTCTAGAAGGAATTCCGGGAGGGCCTTATGAAAATTTAGAAATCCGGTGCTTTGATAGAGCAAGGGATCCTGAATGGAATGATTTTGAATATCGATTCATTAGTAAAAAACCCTCTCCTACTTTTGAATTGTCGAAACAAGAACTTTATGTGAGAGTCGAAGCCCCAAAGGGAGAGTTGGGAATTTTTCTAATAGGGGATCAAAGCGTTTTTCCTTGGAGATGGAAAATCCGCCCGCCGGGTTTTATCAATTTGCAAATTCTTCCTCAGTTAGTTAAAAGAATGAAATTGGCTGATATTATGACGATACTAGGTAGTATAGATATCATTATGGGAGAAGTTGATCGTTAAAATGATAATTGATACAACAGAACTCAATTCTTTTTCAAAATTGGAATACTTAAAAGAAGCCTATGGGATCATAGGGATGCTTATCCCTATTTTGATTCTTGTATTCGGAATCACAATAGGTGTACTAGTAATTGTATGGTTAGAAAGAGAAATTTCCGCAGGGATACAACAACGTATTGGACCTGAATACGCCGGTCCTTTAGGAATTCTCCAAGCTCTAGCAGATGGGACAAAATTACTTTTCAAAGAAAATATTCTTCCATCTAGAGGAGATACTCGTTTATTTAGTATCGGGCCATCCATAGCAGTCATATCAATTCTACTAAGTTATTCGGTAATTCCTTTTAGTTATCGTCTTATTCTAGCCGATCTCAATATTGGCGTTTTTTTATGGATCGCTATTTCAAGTATTGCTCCCATTGGACTTCTTATGTCCGGATATGGATCAAATAATAAATATTCCTTTTTAGGTGGTTTACGAGCCGCTGCTCAATCGATTAGTTATGAAATACCATTAACTCTATGTGTGTTATCAATCTCTCTACGTGCGACTCGTTAAGACATAAATCTTTCCCTATTTCCTTTCTTGTCTTTCTAGGAAATAAGTTGAATGAATTGAATATATATCTGTTTTTTTGTTCAGCATTCGGATTGATGAACTAAATCAGAAGTTATATGAGTGAAAGAAAACAGCTTATCAATTTGCAGTAAAAAGATTGAGTCTCATTTCCTATGTACAAGGGTTAAGCAGAATAAAACATAAACAATAAAGACTATTTATCCCCGGATTCGTTGATTGCTCATCACGGCTTGAAGCGGGTTCAAAAAATCCACTGTATGGAATTTTTACTACCGTTTAGATGTATTAGCATATACCATAACAGGGGGTTGAGCAAGAATAAGTGGATGGTTAGGAAAACCAAGGTACACAAAGGGTTAGTAATGGAGATTGTGTAAATGAGACATTTTTCTTTTTACCTAACAAGGAATACTAATGGGGCTTTAAGTTGGTAGAAATGATCAGGCAGTACTTCCCAGGATTCCGGCCCAGAGTATGTCCTATCCACCTATTAAAAAAATAACTAACCGAAACGAAATAATCCTTTTTTTTTTTGAAATCCCCTTTGAGAAAAAAGAATAGAAATGAAAATATATATAGATGGAATTCTTAATCATAATTCATGAATTAATGTAATGTCGAATTCTTTTTCGTAATCGAAAACAACAGGTCGAAATAGCGCTACTGCAAAGAGTAAGAGTATTTTATTGAAGGATTAAGTTATTACTCAAAAAAGAAACATTTAATTTAAATTATTAAATTTAAGAAGGGATGAGATAAATTCAGAAGTACTTTTTTTAGTCTAACGGACAGAATTCCAGCGGTCTAATTGGGACCTTTTGATAGATTTTGACTCTATCCATCCTACAAACATAAACATATCAAAATAAATGGGTTCGGTCCTTAGATTTATTTGCGATTCTCGAGGAGCCGTATGAGGTGAAAATCTCATGTACGGTTCTGTAATAGCGATGCAAATAGTGATGTTATCATCGACTATGATTATCTAACAGTTCAAGTACAGTTGATATAGTTGAGGCACAGTCAAAATATGGTTTTTGGGGTTGGAATTTGTGGCGTCAACCTATAGGGTTTGTCATTTTTCTAATTTCCTCCCTAGCAGAATGTGAGAGATTGCCTTTTGATTTACCAGAAGCGGAAGAAGAATTAGTAGCGGGTTATCAAACTGAATATTCAGGTATCAAGTTTGGTTTATTTTATGTTGCTTCCTATCTAAATCTACTAGTTTCTTCTTTTTTTGTAACCATTCTTTACTTGGGCGGCTGGAATTTTTCTATTCCCCATATACTCGCCCCTACACTTTTTGAGATAAATAAAATAGGCGGAGTTTTTGGAATGACAATTGGTATCTTTATTACATTAATGAAAACTTATTTGTTCTTGTTCATTCCTATCGCAACAAGATGGACTTTACCTAGATTGAGAATGGATCAATTATTAAATTTTGGATGGAAATTTCTTTTACCTATTTCTCTAGGGAATTTATTATTAACAACCTCTTTCCAACTTCTTTCATTGTAAATACACTATTCTAGAATTCGCAACTTGTTTCAAACAAGAGAAAGAAACAGATATAAAATTATTCATAGATATTCACGATATGTTCCCTATGGTAACCGGGTTCATGAATTATGGTCAACAAACAGTACGAGCCGCAAGATACATTGGTCAAAGTTTCATGATTACCTTATCCCACACAAATCATTTACCGGTAACTATCCAATATCCTTATGAAAAATTGATCACATCGGAGCGTTTCCGCGGCCGAATCCACTTTGAATTTGATAAATGCATTGCTTGCGAAGTATGTGTTCGTGTATGTCCTATAGATTTACCTGTTGTCGATTGGAAATTGGAAACAGATATTCGAAAGAAACGGTTGCTTAATTACAGTATTGATTTCGGAATCTGTATATTTTGTGGTAATTGTGTTGAGTATTGTCCAACAAACTGTTTATCAATGACGGAAGAATATGAACTTTCTACTTATGATCGTCATGAATTGAATTATAATCAAATTGCTTTGGGTCGTTTACCAATGCCAGTAATTGACGATTACACAATTCGAACCGTTTTGAATTCGCCTCAAATAAAAAATGGATAACTCCTTTGATTCAAGAATAATTTCCAATTACCAAGGCTCCGGTTTGAGGATGAGTTTTTTCTTTTTTTTTGTCAATAAAATAACTACAATCCAAATCCCAACTATTCGTTAATTGGCGAGAATCCAGGCTTAATTTGGGTTGAAAATCTAGTCATATTCCAAAAGAAATATAGAATATAGTTTTTCGAGCTGCCATTTCGGATATCGGATAAAGGACGGGGTTGTCTGAATAATTGTACCTGCAGCAATCCACACCCATTAGAATTTACTTCAAATTAGGAAGAAAAATGGGGTAACTTAACTTTCTTTTTCCTGATCAAGTCAATAAGGTCATGAAACATTTCAATTTATTTATTTCTTTACATAGAATGGATTTACCCGGACCAATACACGATTTTCTGTTAGTCTTTCTGGGATCGGGTCTTATATTAGGAGGTCTGGGGGTAGTATTACTTACTAATCCAATTTATTCTGCCTTTTCGTTGGGATTGGTTCTTGTTTGTATATCCTTATTTTATATTTCATCAAACTCCCATTTTGTAGCTGCTGCGCAGCTCCTTATTTACGTGGGAGCTATAAACATTTTAATCATATTTGCTGTAATGTTTATGAAGGGTTCCCAATATTCCGAAGATTTTCATCTTTGGAATATTGGGAATGGGGTTACTTCAATAGTTTGTACAAGTATTTTTGTTTCACTAATGACTACTATTTCAGATACGTCATGGTACGGGATTATTTGGACTACAAGATCAAACCAGATTATAGAGCAAGATTTGATAAGTAATAGTCAACAAATTGGGATTCATTTATCAACCGATTTTTTTCTTCCGTTTGAGCTTATTTCAATAATTCTTTTAGTTGCTTTGATAGGTGCAATTGCTGTAGCTCGGCAGTAATAAATCGTTAAAACTCGTACTCAAAATCAAACTAACTTTGTTCTGTGTTATCATATCCATTTATTTCCCTTCAATTCTATTTAAATTAAAGGTTGTTCCTGGATACACTAGTAAATTGAATCGGTTAAATTAAATTGTTGTTCATATTGAAATGACTTAAGATTAATAAGGAGTCGGTCAATGATGCTCGAGCATGTACTTGTTTTGAGTGCCTATTTATTTTCTATCGGTATCTATGGGTTGATCACGAGCCGAAATATGGTTAGAGCCCTTATGTGTCTTGAACTTATACTGAATGCAGTTAATCTAAATTTCATAACATTTTCTGATTTTTTTGATAGTCGCCAATTAATAGGAGACATTTTCTCCATTTTTGTTATAGCTATTGCAGCCGCTGAAGCAGCTATCGGACTGGCTATTGTTTCGTCAATTTATCGTAATAAAAAATCAATTCGTATCAATCAATCGAATTTGTTGAATAAGTAGTTGTAATAAATAGTATTAATTCCGGAAATTCTAATATTCATCCATTTTTTGATTAGCATGTATAATACGTAATGTATGACTATGCTCATATTTGCGAAAACAGAAGAAATCAAAGTATCTTGGCCCCCTCTCATGAACCGATCCAGAAATAGATTAATTCGCAAAATTCTGGTAAATCATTGATTCATCTGGTAACTATGATTCATTTACAAATCTACTCGATCGAAATTTTATGATGTTTAAAAATTTATAGATCAAATGTCACATTCAGTAAAGATTTATGATACATGTATAGGGTGTACTCAATGTGTTCGGGCTTGTCCTACAGATGTATTAGAAATGATACCTTGGGATGGATGTAAAGCTAAACAAATAGCTTCTGCTCCAAGAACGGAAGACTGTGTCGGTTGTAAAAGATGCGAATCCGCCTGCCCAACAGATTTCTTGAGTGTGCGGGTTTATTTATGGCATGAAACAACTCGCAGCATGGGTCTAGCTTATTGATACATTCCAGAAAATCCTTTACAAATCTATTTTTTTTTTTTTACCGACAAAACCCTTGCTCAAAATAATATATTTTGCGCTTTTTTTATTTTTGAGTACGGGTTTTCTGGTCTAAGTGTATCTTGTCTTTACCACGAATTATTTTCCTTGGTTAACAATAATTGTAGTTTTGCCAATATTCGCGGGTTCCTTAATTTTCCTTCTCCCTTATAGGGGAAATAAGATAATTAGATGGTATACAATATGTATATGTATATTAGAACTTCTTCTGACGGCATACGTATTCGGTTATCATTTTCAATTGGACGATTCATTAGTCCAACTGGCGGAGGATTATAAATGGATTAATTTTTTTGATTTTTACTGGAGATTAGGAATAGACGGACTCTCTATAGGACCCATTTTACTGACGGGATTTATCACCACTTTAGCTACTTTAGCGGCTCGGCCAGTTACTCGAGATTCCCGTTTATTCTATTTCTTGATGTTAGCGATGTACAGCGGTCAAATAGGATCGTTTTCTTCTCAAGACCTTTTACTTTTTTTTATCATGTGGGAATTAGAATTAATTCCTGTTTATCTACTTTTATCCATGTGGGGAGGAAAGAAACGCCTGTACGCGGCTACAAAATTTATTTTGTATACTGCCGGGGGTTCCATTTTTCTCTTAGTAGGCGTTTTGGGTATCGGTTTATATGGTTCCAATGAACCGACATTAAATTTTGAAACATCATTGAATCAATCGTATCCTGTAGCATTGGAAATAATATTCTATATTGTATTTCTTATTGCTTTTGCTGTCAAATCGCCGATTATACCCCTCCATACATGGTTACCAGACACTCATGGAGAAGCACATTACAGTACTTGTATGCTTCTAGCCGGAATCTTATTAAAAATGGGAGCGTATGGGTTGATTCGGATCAATATGGAATTATTACCTCGCGCTCATTCTATATTTTCTCCCTGGTTGCTGATAGTAGGTACAATACAAATAATTTATGCCGCTTTAACATCTCCAGGTCAACGTAATTTGAAAAAAAGAATAGCCTATTCTTCTGTATCTCATATGGGTTTCATAATTATAGGAATTGGCTCTCTAACCGATATGGGACTCAACGGAGCCATTTTCCAAATAATCTCTCATGGATTTATTGGCGCTGCGCTTTTTTTCTTAGCCGGAACAAGTTATGATAGAATACGTCTTGTTTATCTCGACGAAATGGGCGGAATCGCTATCCCAATGCCAAAAATATTCACGATGTTCAGTATCTTATCGATGGCTTCTCTTGCGTTACCGGGTATGAG